GAAGAAGAAAAAGAGACGAAGGAAAGAACGGAGAAAGAGCGAATACAGATAGCAGAGGCCTGGGATACCATTCCAGTTACACAAGTAATAAGAGGTTGCATGTTACTAACTCAATCTATTTTTAGAAAATATATTGTATTACCTTCATTGCTAATTGCAAAAAATAGTGGACGCATGTTCCTATTTCAATTTCCCGAATGGTTTGAGGATTTACAGGAATGGAATAGAGAGATGCATGTTAAATGTACCTATAATGGTGTTCCATTATCCGAAACAGAATTTCCGAAAAATTGGTTGACAGACGGTATTCAGATAAAAATCTTATTTCCTTTCCGTCTGAAACCTTGGCACAAATCGAAACTACGATCATCTAAGAAAGGTTTAATGAAAAAGAAAAAAGAAAAAGATGATTTTTGTTTTTTAACAGTTTGGGGAATGGAAACTGAACTTCCTTTTGGTTCGCCCCGAAAAGGACCTTCCTTTTTTAAACCCATTTTTAAGGAAATTGAAAAAAAAATTGGAAAATTTAAAAAGAAGTCTTCTCGAGTTCTAATAGTTTTTAAAAGAAAAATAAAATTACTTCTAAAAGTTTTAAAAGAAACAAAAGAATGGGTTATCGAAAGTGTTATTTTTATAAAAAAAAAAATAATAATAAAAGAACTTTCAAAAATTCTGTTATTTCGATTAACAGGAAGAGAAGTATATGAATCAAGTGAAATTAAAGAAGAAAAAGATTCTATAATAAGCAATCAGCTAATTCACGAATCGTTTAGTGAAATTGCATCTACGAATTGGACAAATTCTTCATTAACAGAAAAAAAAATCAGGGATTTGACTACTAGAACAAGTACAATTCGAAATCAAATAGAAAGAATTATAAAAGAGAAAAAAAAAGTAACTCCAAGAATAAATAATATTAGTCTTAAAAAAACAAGTTATAATGCTAAAAGATTCGAAAAATGGCAAATATTCAAAAAAAGAAATGCTCAATTAATCTCTAAATTACCTCTTTTTTTGAAATTTTTCATTGAAAGAATCTACACAGATATATTTTTATGTATCATTAATATTCCCAGAATGAATACAGAACTTTTTCTTGAATCAACAAAAAAAATTATTGATAAATCCCTTTCCAATAATGAAAGAAAACAAGAAAGAATTAATAAAATTAAGAAAAATCTAATTCCATTTATTTCGACTATAAAAAAGTCACTTGATAATATTAGGAATAGTCAAAAAAATTCACTTATTTTTTATGACTTATCCTACGTGTCACAAGCATATGTATTTTTCAAATTATCACAAATCCAAGTTAGTAACTCGTATAAATTAAGAGCTGTTCTTCAATCTCAAGGAATTCCCCCGCCTGAAATAAAGGATTCTTTTGAAACACAAGAAATGGTTGATTCGAAATTAGGGGATAAGAAACTTCCGAGTTATGAAATGAATCAATGGAAAAAGTGGTTAAGAGGATATTATCAATACAATTTATCTCAGAGCAGATGGTATAGATTAATACCAGAAAAATGGCGCAATAAAGTTCATCAGCGTAAAAAGGAAAATTTTAGCAAAAGGCATTCATATGAAAAAGACCAATTAATTGATTTCAAAAAACAAAAACAAATTGAAGTATATTCATTATCTAATCAAAAAAGAAAAGAGAATTTGCAAAAATACTATAAATATGATCTTTTATCATATAAATTTCTTAATTATGAAAATAAAACGGAATACTTTTTTTATAGATCTCCGTTTCAAGGACGTAAGAAGCAAGAGATTTCTTATAACACGCATAAAGAAAATATACTGCGGAACATCCCTATCGATAATTATCTAGGAAAGGTCCATATTCTATATATGGAAAAAACGGTCGATAGAAAATATTTTGATTGGAACATTCTCAATTTTGATCTTAAACAAAAAGGCGATATTGAGGCCTGGGTCAGCAATGGGAATCAAAATACTCAAATAATTCCTAAAAAAGATCTTTTTTACCTTATGATTCCAGAAATCAATCCACCAAACTCCGACAAAGTATTTTTTGATTGGATGGGAATGAATGAAAAAATGCTAAAGTGTCGCATAGCGAATTTGGAACCTTGGTTCTTCCCAGAATTTGTCTTACTTTATAATGCATATAAAAGCAAACCTTGGTTTATACCAAGCAAATTACTTCTTTCAAATTTGAATAAAAATGAAAATAGTAGTGAAAATAAAAAAATAAATCAAAAGCAAAAAGGAAGTTTTTTGATACCATCGAATAAAAAGCATCGAAATCAAGGAGAAAAAGAACCCACAAGTCCAGGAAATCTTGGATCCGTTCTCTCACAACAAAAAGATAGTGAAGAAAATTATGCAAGATCAGGCATGAAAAAGGGGAAAAAGAAAAAACAATACAAAAGCAGCGCGAGAGCAGAACTAGATTTCTTCCTGAAACGTTATTTGCTTTTTCAATTGAGATGGGACGATACTTTGAATCAAAGACTGATCAATAATGTCAAGGTATATTGTCTCCTGCTTAGACTGATAGATCCAACCCAAATTACTATACCCTCGATTCAAAATAGAGAAATGAGCTTGGATATAATGCTCAGTGAGAAGAATTTAACTCTTAACCAATTGATGAAAAAGGGAATATTGATTATAGAACCCATTCGTCTGTTTGGAAAAAACGATGCACAATTTATTATGTATCAAACCGTAGGTATTTCATTGGTTTATAAGAGTAAGCACCAAACTAATCAAAAATACCAAGAACAAAGATATATTTCTAAGAAGAATTTTGATGAAACTATTTCATCACACCAAAGAATAACTGAAAATAGAGACAAAAATCATTTGGATTTGCTTGTTCCTGAAAATATTTTCTCGTTTAGACGTTGTAGAAAGTTGAAAATTCTAAGTTGTTTTAATTCAAAGAGTTTTAATTCAAAGAATAGAAATGGTGAAGATAGAAATCCAGTATTTTGGAATGCAAAGGACGTAAAAGACAGCAGCCAAGTTTCGCATGACAGTAACCATTTTGATAGAGAGAAAAATCAATTAATGAAATTAAAGCTCTTTCTTTGGCCTAATTATCGATTAGAGGATTTAGCTTGTATGAATCGTTATTGGTTTGATACCAATAATGGCAGTCGTTTCAGTATGTTAAGAATACATCTGTATCCACGATTGAAATTTTGACATTTCGTGGATAATACACTTTTTCTATATATTCTATACCCTATATATATAATAGGGTATATCAAAGCAAACAAATACATAGATCACATGTCTTGTCTCACATTTCATTCTAATATCCAATAGGAAATGAATAATGTCTCGATTAGATCTCGAAATGAATCAACAGAACCTTCTTTGTTTTAGGTCTAAATTCTTCCATGCGAAAATGTACCAATCCTTTTCTATCCTTATCTAAATCCAATTTTCTATCCCTATCTAAATCCAATTAGAAATTGGATTAATTGATTTGAATTCAGAAAATTAGGAGTTCATAAAGAAATTTGGATTAGATTATTGTATCTACCAGATTCCAATTAATGGCATTATTATTACTGATCAATAAAATCCATATCTGTAAAAAAGGAAAGGGGATTTTTTTTATGGTAACAAATTCATTCATTTCGGTTATTTCTCAAAAAGAAAACAAAGAAAACAGAGGGTCTGTTGAATTTCAAGTATTCAGTTTTACCACTAAGATAAGAAGACTTACTTCACATTTGGAATTGCACAAAAAAGACTCTTCATCCCAGAGAGGTTTGCGGAAAATTTTGGGAAAACGCCAACGACTGCTGGCCTATTTGTCAAAAAAAAATAGAAGACGCTATAAAGAATTAATTAGTGAGTTAAATATTCGAGAGATAAAAACTCGTTAATTTGAAGCGTGATACCATTTGAGCTTAGTCGTTTAAATTTTGATGAACTTCTTTTTACTTTCAGCAATGCATGGAAGAACGACTCGGGAAAAAACTTATGATTGCACCAACTACAAGAAAAGACCTCATGATAGTCAATATGGGCCCTCACCACCCATCAATGCATGGTGTTCTTCGACTGATTGTTACTCTCGATGGTGAAAATGTTATTGATTGTGAACCAATACTGGGTTATTTACATAGAGGGATGGAGAAAATTGCGGAAAATCGAACAATTATACAATATTTGCCTTATGTAACGCGTTGGGATTATTTAGCTACTATGTTCACAGAAGCAATAACCGTAAATGGACCCGAACAGCTAGGCAATATTCAAGTACCTAAAAGGGCTAGTTATATCAGAGCTATTATGTTGGAGTTAAGTCGTATCGCTTCTCATTTGTTATGGCTTGGCCCTTTTATGGCAGATATTGGGGCACAGACCCCTTTCTTCTATATTTTTCGAGAACGAGAGTTAATATATGACTTGTTCGAAGCTGCTACCGGTATGCGCATGATGCATAATTATTTTCGTATCGGAGGAGTAGCTGCTGATCTACCTCATGGCTGGATAGATAAATGTTTGGATTTTTGCGATTATTTTTTAACCGGGGTTGCTGAATATCAAAAGCTTATTACGCGGAATCCTGTTTTTTTAGAACGAGTTGAAGGCGTAGGCATTATTGGCGCAGAAGAAGCACTAAATTGGGGTTTATCGGGCCCAATGCTACGAGCTTCCGGAATACAGTGGGATCTTCGTAAAATTGATCGTTATGAGTCTTACGACGAATTTGATTGGGAGATTCAATGGCAAAAAGAAGGGGATTCATTAGCTCGGTATTTAGTACGAATCAGTGAAATGACAGAATCCATAAAAATTATCCAACAGGCTCTGGAAGGAATTCCAGGGGGACCCTATGAGAATTTAGAAATTCGACGCTTTGGTAGAATAAAAGACCCTGAATGGAATGATTTTGACTATCGATTTATTAGTAAAAAACCTTCTCCAACTTTTGAATTGTCTAAGCAAGAACTTTATGTAAGAGTCGAAGCACCAAAAGGAGAATTGGGAATTTTTCTGATAGG